AAAAAAGACCCTTTAACTATCGAAGTTGTTAATAGAACGAGTCACACTTTTACCACTAAACTATACCCGCTACATATTCATTATTGGGTATGAATGGACCATTTGTCCAACTCAGAATCAGGAAAATTGAAACATGAACATGTATTTTGTTTCGCCGCGGCGCGGGCCTGAAAACTTGAAAAAAAAAAGACTAGTAACTAGTACTCTAAGATTACTATAGACTATATACTAGAATACTCTTACTATAAAGACTCAATACTCTAATTTACTATGATAGACTCAGAATATTCCATATTAATAATGAAAATTGATCTTCTTGTTTCAGTAACAATTTTGATTCGTTGGAACAAAATAAGTACTGGCCCGGCCAGTACTTAACCGGGCCGGGGAAATGAACCTTTTGTACAAAATATTCAAATCATTTTTTAAAAAGAAGAAAAATCCAAATTGTTCTAAATCTTGAATTTACGTGTCATATCACATGATAAAATTCCAATTGGGAATGGGGAGAGATGGCTGAGTGGACTAAAGCGTCGGATTGCTAATCCGTTGTACGAATGATTCGTACCGAGGGTTCGAATCCCTCTCTCTCCGACTCCCCGGATCACTTTCCAATTTATAATTGGAAGAAATTTTGATTCTTTTATGAATTTTTCATCTTTATCTAGTATCTATTTATTGATACATTTACCTATGAAAAAATAAAGGAAAAACTTAAAAAAAAATCTCATATCTTTTTTATTCCTCACGCCCAGGATTACGTCCTGGATCATTAGATAAGAATCCAAAGATGAAGAGAGAAACAAAAAATATTACTACTGTGTAGACGAAGAGTTTAAGAGTAAGCATTGCACAATCTCCAAGATAAGATCATTTTTTTGAAGGAAATAGATTACCTATTTTACGACACACACTATACATTATTTTGATATGAGACGCCCTAAAGATAAAAAAAAAGTTTTTTGAAATGCATTTTTCATGAATTTCTTTCTAATAGATTCTAATAGAAGAAGATTCTTCTTTTTTCGTTACCAAAAATTTTTTGCCATGTTATAGAAAAGCAAATAAGCTTAATAAAAATTCTCTCCCCTTTATTGAAATTCAATAGAAAAGAAAAGATACCCTAATTTTACTTTTTGAACCGAGGGTTCCTAATGTCAGATTTTTATAATTTATTTTTTTTTATCGAAAACTTACAGCAGCTTGCCAAACAAAGGCTAAAAGGAAAAAGAATAAAGGGATCACCGGCATAATGTCTACGATTGGATTGAAAAAGGCATAAGTCTCTGGCAATTTGGCGAAGAAAAAACTACTCGAATAAAGGGTAGAATTAAGACAGATACAGACGAAACTCAAGATATTAAACATAACAAATATTTTTTATTGTTTTTCAAAGTGAAATTGAAATGATAATAAATTACCAGATTGGATTGAGTTGTTTTTATGAAAAAAAAAAAAATGAAAAAGGCAGAAAAACAAATTCTTCTTTTTCTTCCCAATCAAGAATCCTTCCTTGCATTCTTCAATCAAATGAGAATCAAAGAATTCTACTTTCATACTCTATCTTAATTGAATTCTGTGTAATGATCAATTATTGATTATTGAATCCTAGCGACATCATGTCCTATATGTATTTTTGATGGTTATTGACGAATAAGCAAGATTTAGCTTAATTGTTTCTTAGAAAAAAAAATGGGGCGTGGCCAAGCGGTAAGGCAACGGGTTTTGGTCCCGTTACTCGGAGGTTCGAATCCTTCCGTCCCAGATCATTTTTGTCAGAAAAAGAATTCTTCTCTATTGATATTTTAAAATGAATGAAACAACTTTCTGTTTCATATTGGATATAATATTATCAAATATTACTTTAAAGAAGGATTATTTGAATCCTCTTTTTTGTTTTTTGCTTAAAACAATTCTTTTTTCGTGTTATTTTCTTTATATGAAAATACAATATATGGGGTTAAATTCAGGGAAATACTTTCCGGATAAATATATAGATAGATAAGTGTAGATTCTTGTGTATCGGTTCGATCAATGACTATTCATATTGAAGAAATTGCATATGGTTCCAAATTCGAATAAAATTAGAGGATGTTATGGTAAAACTTCGTTTGAAACGATGTGGTAGAAAGCAACGTGCGACTTGAAGGACATGATTGGCTGTGGATTCTGACATCCACCATTTTCTATACGAATAAAGATGCTCTTGTCTCGACATAGTTTGTTCTGCTAAAAACCTAAATTCATTTGTATTAGATTAGTTAAGAAAAAGACTAATGGTATAGCATATGATGGAGCTCGAGCAAAACTGATTGATTTGTTTATAGGGGATAATAATCTAGGGTTAGTGAAAATAAATAAGTTAGACCAACTTTGTAAATATCTCATCAAAAATCTATGATTTATATAAAAAAAAGGAGAGATTCCAATTTGTTTCAAACTTTTTTGATCGAAGGTGTATCACAAAGGAATCAATCTTTCGTAGGATTTTTCGTAGAACAATCAAAAGGTATGTTGCTGCCTTTTTGAAAAGGAGTAAGGATCACCGAAGTAATGTCTAAACCCAATGATTTAACAAAGCGCAAAGCAAAGACAACGAATTCCGGAACAAGGAAACACTATTTTAACCTGTATTAACAATTGGATCAGAATGAGTGAAAAAAAATAGTTAGAGACAGCTCAAAAAATTCTAAGGATTTCCTTTTGAACTCTTTTAAAACTACCCAACTTGAGTTAGGAGTACAAATTCAATTGATTTTTTTCTTGAGCCGTATGAGGAGAAAACCTCCTATACGTTTCTAGGGGGCATCTTTTATCTATATTTATCCCAATGAGCCATCTATCGAATCGTTGCGATTGATGTTAGGTCCCGAAGAGAAGGGAGAGATCTCCAAAGAGTGGGTTTTTATGATCCGATAAAGAATCAAACTTATTCAAATGCTCCAGCTATTTCCTATTTCCTTGAAAAGGGCGCTCAACCCACAGGAACTGTTCATGATATTTTAAGGAAGGCAGGATTCTTTCAAGAAAGAATTTCTAGTTGATTTTGAAAAAATAAAAAAAGGAAAAAGTCCTCAAGAAAAAACGGTAGGCTAACTAGTATCTATCTTATCTTATTCTTTTTTTGTTTTTTTCTTGTTTATTGTTGCGTAACCCCCCCAAAAGGGGGGTCGTATTTGTATTGTACCTTTCTTCTTTTTTCGCTCATATTTCTATAGAATTTCTTGAAATTTGTTTCCTAAAAAGTACATTAATATTGACAATGGCGTCTCGAACAAATAGAATTTGATCGTAGATCCATATAGATCTTTTGATCCCCACTCTCTATTGATTTTTTCTTTCACTTTAGGAGGATCCCAGTGGTTTTTAAAACCTTATCCGCTTTCTATTTTTTTGTTTTGACGTAGTTGTGCAGCGAAGCTCCATTCTTTTTTTTTTTATTTTGATCATATCTACACTTCATATTGATCCGGGTTGCTAACTCAACGGTAGAGTACTCGGCTTTTAAGTGCGACTAAGATCTTTTACACATTTTGATGAAAAAATTCGTCTAGACTATTGGCAGAGTTTATAAGACCGCGACTGATCCTGAAAGGTAATGAATGGAAACAAAAGCATGTCGTAAAAAGAATAGAAAAAATAGAAACTTATAATGCAACATTCTAATTTGTGATTTTTAGAACAATTGAAAAGTTCAGCAAAGTATTTTATAGGTAGGTCTAGTGAATAAATGGATAGAGCCTTATGGCTTCAATTTGAGTAAGATAAAAAAGTAACGAGCTTATCTTCTTAATTTGAATGATTGCCCGATCAATTTACTAATTAGACGTTAAAAATAGATTAGTGCCTGATGTGGGAAAAGGTTCTATTGTGAATTGTGAGTAGACCTTTGATTCTTTTTTAATTAATCCTAATTATTCTTTATTATGGATGGGAGACGGATGTGCAGAAGAAATAGTATAGTGATAAACAAAAAAATTTCCAAAGTCAAAAGAGTGATTGGGTTGCAAAAATAAAAGATTTTTACCCCTTTTTCTTATGATTCTTTTCTTTATTTCTTTTAAAGAAAACCAAATTGATAGAAAGGAAAGAGATCTGTAGATTGGACTCTCTGTTTCCGGGGTATATATTCTTCATTTGTTCTTACTTTTATAGAATCTTTTACTTCTTAGATTACCATTACATTATTGAAATTACTGTATTATTACAGTACAGTATATAGTATAATAGTAAAAGAATAAGATATTTTTATAAAATTCTTATACAGAGTACAAAATGAAAAAAAAAATAACAAATAGATAAAGTAACAGCATAGTAATATTCTACTACATAAAATATACACATACGCCGTTCTGACCATATTGCACTATGTATTCTTTCATAACACAAGAAGTGCCGCCCTTTTTTGGTTCCAGTAAAAATGTATGTAAATGGCGGAATTCCAAGGATATTTAGATTGAAAAAATCTGCATTTCGGCAACAAAACTTCCTATATCCGCTACTCCTTCAGGAGTATATTTACTCACTTGCTCATGATCATAGTTTCAATAGTTTTCTTTTTTACGAACCCACAAAAATTGTTGGTTATGACAATAAATCTAGTTTAGTACTTGTGAAACGTTTTATTACTCGAATGTATCAACAGAAGTATTATTTTTCTTCTCAAATACTATCAGAAGGTTTTGGAGTCATTCTGGAAATTCCATTCTCGTCGCGATTAGTATCTTCTCTTGAAGAAAAAAAAAGACCAAAATCTCAGAATTTACGATCTATTCATTCAATATTCCCTTTTTTAGAGGATAAATTCTCACATTTAAATTTTGTGTCAGATTTACTAATACCCCATCCCATCCATATGGAAATTTTGGTTCAAATCCTTCAATGTTGGATCAAAGATGTTCCTTCTTTGCATTTGTTGCGATTCATTTTCCACGAATATTCTAATTTGCATTTGAAGAGTCTCATTACTTCAAAGAAATCAATTCACGTTTTTTCAAAAA